AAGTCTTTCTATTTTGCATGGTCCAATCATTGATCCCCGGAATTTATACAATAAATTTGATAGGTAGCTAGTAGAATTCCCTATCCACAAGTTTGCCATTGTATTGATTATACTGAAAGAATTGTACTAGTGGAATATAGTATGAATACCTTGATTTGAAAAGGTAGAAGTATAAAGAATAAGTAAGATGAAAAATGATTTATTTCTACACTTTCTTTCTACACAAAGAAAGGTTATGATTTTCTTGATATCAAAAGATCTAATGAATTATTCATTCATTGAATGATAAATTACTACAAGCGAAGGAGATACACGATTTAAAAAATGGAAGATCCAATATTTCACAATTGTATCTAGAATCACTGGAAAAGTGGAAACAAGACCAGATATAATCTGATCATTCTGAGCCAATCCAAAATCATTGTAGATCGAACCAATCATTAGTTCCCAACCATGGGTCGAGTGAAATCCGATCCATAAATCAGTAACTAAAAGAATCGAAAAAGCTTTGATTGTATCATTTAAGTTATAGAGAAATTCCTGAATCCAAGAATTTAAAATGAAAAGTTCTTCATTACCCAGAAAAAAATAACCACTTAGAATAGCGAAACAGATTAGATTTGTAGAGAAATGCAAAATGATATGGAAATGAGATTCATTTTGTCTTTGGACCAATTGTATTGTTTCCTTGTGCATTCCTATACGAAGCCTTTGCATATGTGTCTCCGAGTACTCCTTTATCATCTCGTCCAACAGGAATAGTTCTTCTAATTCCATAAATTTTTCTAGAACATTTTTCTCTTGAATATCATTCAAAGGGATTTCGGATTGCCTAGTATTCCACCAATTAATAACCCAAGTTTCTAGACATTTCTTAAATGAGAGAGAAACCCACCAGGGCAAAAAGATTATAGACACAAGATATGGGAGGGAAGCCAATGCTTTCTTTTTTTTCATTCTGTATCCGTGATGTGAATTGTTAATGAACCTGTTTAATTGGTCGATTCTATCTGAGATTTCTATGAAGTACGAAAGCGTAGGGATAGGGTATCAATTCAAAGGCCTAAAAAGAGGAATTATGTTTTACGAAAACAAAAGACATGTTAGGATATTTGATGAATCTATACTTATTTACTTATTACTTATTAGACCTTTTACTAGTCTAAAGAGTGAAGCCAGACGCCGTGTGTATGCGTATACAAAAGAGTTATTGTTCCATATACGTCTTCCCACTTTTTAGATGTATTAAGTTCCTTCTCTCATGCTGAGATTTATTCTTCAGTTCATTTCAAAATACTTCAATGGGTACGCGCAAGAAATAGGCCAATTCGGCAGCTTTTTGTTCAATTTCTCGTGGAGTCAAATCCTCATCAGTACGGGTCAAGGGAATGGCTCCTTGACCCTTGATTTCCATATAAAGGACACGACGAGGAAAAAGACCCTCTCTCACCTCCATTCTGATTGATTGGATATCTTTCAGAAAGAAACGAAGGAAGATGCGACGATTTCTTCCAGGGAATCCCCAACGAAAAAGGGACATTATCCCTTCTTTTCTATCGAATCGGTCATAACCACTACCTACATTCCATGAAATTGTGCACCACAAATAAGAACTAATGAATAGACCTGCGATCCCATAGAAAGACATCACGATCCCTTGTGGGAAAAAAAGGATTTGCTGAGACGGAAATACGGATATCAGATTTTTACCAAGATAACTGGAAGTTCCAACCACTAAAAATCCCAGTGAACCTAAAAAAAGGATACAGGCCCAGCAAAAATTACTTGTTTTTCGAGACCCCGTTATAAGTTCTATCCATATATGTTCTGATCGCCAGTTCATACTATACTAGATCCAGTTGCATTCGATTGGAATTGAGAGAATAACCCAAATGGATTTGACTTGACTTTTATTGCTTGATCCCGAAGTAACTTTCATCAACTAGCAGCATTCCGACAGGAACCATTAGGAATAATTGGTTAGACACATTGAGTTTCTATTTCAAAGATTTTTCAAAAAATATTTGCTGATCATTTTGAATTTCATCATTTAATTGATTAAGCTATAACCGCATATACATGCATTAATGCCGTATATTAGGCATCGGCATACATAACAAAACAACTCTTCCTTTTGTTTTCGGAAAGGCCAAATATCATATATCCTACCGTATTACATTAAAAAAAGTATCTGTATGATGATCCAGTGTTGAAAGAAATTGATTAGATTTCATCGTATTTAGACAATCTTATTTCTTTGGACATAAAGAGATAAAGAAGCCATTGCGATTGCCGGAAAGACTAGGCCCACTAAAGGAACAAAAATAGAGGGAAAGTTCAAATCTATCATAGAATGGGTACCTCAATTTCATATTTGTACCTATTATAAATTCTAATTATAAAGATATATTCTAATAAGTCTATCTATTAATTATTAATATTAATCTATTAAAACTATTAAAAAGAAATTAGAAAGAATATTAAGATAATATTAATATGAAGTATTTAATAATCAATAACAAATGTAGAACTCAATGAAGTATACCTATTCCTCTTTCGACACGAATATGTATGAGAATCCCCTTTACTAAATTGGATTCTTCTTCTCCCATCCTTATCTTCATTGTCTTTCTATCTTTACCTTTCAAAACACCTTTTTTGTTTTGAAAGGTAAAGATAGAAAAGAGTTTCTTATGAGTTTCTGATTTTAACCAATCTTATCCAACAAACAGGGATTCCTAGTGAAAAACCGGGGGTTCTCGCTAAATAAAAAGAACTTCTATATTCTTCTTATTTGTTATTTGAATATTTCTATTTTCTTTATTTGATTTGAGATTTCTTCTTTCTTTTTCTTTAGTATTTTCTTTTCATTTTTTCGATATCTTTTTTTATCTCTTTTTCGTTGTTCTATATATGAAGTTCTCTATATGAATAATGAATATGTCAAAAGAACGGAGAAAATCATTTTTATTTCCCTAATTTCTCGGAAGGAGAAAGAAATTCTTTTCTATCTTGTCGATAGAGGGATGCTTCTTCCTAATCAGGAAGAGATATAGAATAAAAAAAGGATCCGGGGCAAAAAGTCATTATCCAAAACTTCTGACTCTTACTACACTTATAACTGATGTCTCCAAAGAAAACACCATCTTCTTAGTTTTGTTTTTTTCATTATAATGAACTAAATGCGTATTCGCTACAAATAAAAATAACTGAAGCTAGTGTTATACTTCCATTTGAAAATGAAGAATTTCAATCTTTTTGAAATTTTTTTTTTGAATCTTGATTCAAGGGAAGGAAACCATGTAGCTGAAATAACTCATTCAGAACACCTTTTAAAGGATTACGTGGTACAATTGGGTCGAATAAGCCCTTATGGAATAAATACTCAGCCGCTTGTGAACCGTCGGGTACTGTCTTTTTCAATGTTTGTTCAATTACTCTTTTACCCGCAAACGCAATGTAGGCATTAGGTTCAGCAATAATGATATCTCCCAACATACCAAAACTTGCTGTAACTCCGCCAGTTGTAGGAGATGTAAGGATTGATACATAAAATAACTTTTTATTTGATTGATAATCATATGAAGCAGAAGATATTTTAGCCATTTGCATTAAGCTCAAACTCCCTTCTTGCATGCGTGCTCCTCCAGAAGCACACACAATAATGACAGGTAGAGATCGATTAGTAGCATACTCGATCAAACGGGTGATTTTCTCACCTACTACGGATCCCATACTACCTCCCATAAACTGAAAATCCATAATTCCAATTGCTATGGGAATACTGTTTAGTTGACCTACGCCCGTTTGAACAGCTTCAGTTAAACCCGTTTTTGTTTGATAAAAATAAATGCGATCTATATAAGATTCCTCCTCTGAATGAAATTCAATGGGGTCTATAGAGACCATATCTTCATCCATAGGCTCCCAAGTGCCAGGATCTATAAAGAGTTCAATTCTATCTGAACTACTCATTTTCAAATGATATCCGCAGTATTCACAAATATTCATTTTTGAACTAAAAAATTTTTTATAATTTAATCCATAACAATTCTCACATTGAACCCATAACTGTTTGTATTTTGTATTTAGATCAAAATCATTAGATTTTTCTCTTCTATTGAAATAACTGCTACTAGTTTTGATACTAGAATTTCCATTTTCAATACTACTTGTACTTTCCGTACAAATGAAACTAGAAATGTAACTGTCGATATCACTGTAAATGTCACTATTAAGACTGATTTCAAAGCGAAGATAACTATCAATGCAACTATTAATGTGATTATTCCAATTAGATTGAGTATCATAAATGGAATAATAAGAATAGTAGTAATTACTACTATTAGACCCACTTTTCAAATAACTAGGTAGTTCACTCAAAAAAGAACTAGCATTGTCAATATCAAAAATCTGATTTTCAATATCAAAATATACAGAATAAGTGTCACCATTACTATTTCTAACTAAAAACGTATGATCAGAGATCAAACTCCAAAGATTCCTGCTATCAAATAAATAATTTAGATAATGAATATTACTGAAACTATAACTGTCCCAACTAGGAATCTTTTTATCCGCATCTTTTCGAATAGTTTCTTCACTTCCACTGGTATGTCCAAGAGCATCAAGACTATCCATTGATTTACTTAGTCCACACTTATGTTCTAACTTCTTGTTAGACAACATTGAATTGAACCAATATTTTTTCATAGATTATTTATGCCCCTATTTTATGAAAACCTAATACTAATAGATGAATAGTCATTCGATGAAGAAAAAATCATTTTACTATTTCTTTTTTTTTTTTTGATTTCTCATCAGAATTCAAATAAAGCATATGATCCAATGTTAATGAAAAACGAGCGAGTCTTGAAAAGAAAGGATTCTCTTTTTGAGGAATCCGGTGAATCATTTCAAGATTATGATAGAATCTTTTCCTCAAAAAAAAAATAGATAAAGAAAGGTTTCTCTCATGTCAAACTTTCAATTCTCATCAA